ATATTTGTTCTATTCTGTTGGTAATAATGGAACAATTTTGTTCGTAGGAACAAAGAGAAGCAGATTTATTCTATACTCGATAAGTACCAATACGCAATGGGAGGGTTAATGCCATTTTATATGAGCGAATGTGCCCATACTTGTTTATCATTAGAGGACACTATTTGTCATATTTTTACCGTATTTTTTTCTGACTTTCTCTATTTCTCTTATTTATTTATGAATAAAATAAAATATGATATGATTAGGATAAAGTACAATATTATATTTATATTATTTTATAAAGATAATAAAATAATAAAGATAAAGATTATATTATAAAGATTATATATATTATAAAGATATTAATAGATAATAATAATAATAAAGGCTTTGTTACGTTTCCGCATCAAAGTAAAATATAGTACTTAGTTCTTTTTTCTTTCATTTAATGCCTATTGGTGTTCCAAAAGTACCTTTTCGAAGTCCTGGAGAGGAAGATGCAACTTGGGTTGACATATAGTGCGACTTGTCAGATATATTGGGCCATATGGGATTTTCCCGTTTTCTCCCCACTCGAGATATCCCCTGTTTCGCCCACGAAAGATTAATGGAATCATCAAAAATTTGGAGCGTGAAGTGCAATTAGATCCACTTTTTGGGGGGGATTCGAATTACTATTAGCAATTAGAAGATTTTATGGTTGGCTTAGTTGGACTACTACATTGAAGTATCCAGGCTCCGTTTAAAAAAACCAAGTGGTATCTATTTTATATCATAAAGGATTCCTTTTTTTAAAGAAATCTCTTTTTTGTAAGTAGAAGTTATTTCAAACTCTTCTGTTAATCAATCAATTGAGTAATATACATGAAGCCTTCAATTATTTTACGGAATGCGTGAATTGAAAAAAAAAAGAAGGGATAACTAAACGAAGTGGTAATGGGAGCATTTGTACTATATGTGCAAATAAAAATAGGGCGGATCTTTACCCGGAGTAGAGCATAAACCTAAAAAGATTAAAGGGGCCCATTTAAGAACAAGAAAATGACATCGTGATTTGGATTCAATCTCGATGAAAGAATCCATCAATGAAAAGTTAGTTGGATAAGTTTAATGAATTCTTTTTTATATTCTAGTTAATAGTTAAGTTATAAGGAAAGGAAGACAAACTCGTGTTTAGTGAAAAATCAAGGAAATCATTATAAGTTAGAAGGAACTTGCTATGAAAAAAGAAAAAGTATAGGAATCTACACATTGATTCTTTTGTTTTTTTTGAACCGTATGCGTCAAAAGGCGCCTGTACGGTTCCGGGGGGATACAATTTAACCCTAATCAACCGACTTTATCGAGAAAGATTACTTTTTTTAGGTCAAGAGGTTGATAGCGAGATCTCAAATCAACTTATTGGTCTTATGATATATCTCAGTATGGAGAATGATACCCAAGATCTGTATTTGTTTATAAACTCTCCTGGCGGATGGGTAATACCGGGGGTGGCTCTTTATGATACTATGCAATTTGTACAACCAGATGTACAGACAATATGCATGGGATCAGCCGCTTCAATGGGATCTTTTATCCTGGTCGGAGGAGAAATTACCAAACGTCTAGCATTCCCTCACGCTTGGCGCCAATGAGGCTTTTATTTGAGAGAAAAAAGAAGACTATGCCTTCGCCATATGAAATATGAATATTTAAGTAATAATAGCATGGCACTTTGAATTCGATATAAGAAATTTTGTTTTCAAAACATTAGATTATGTATCGAGAGAGTAATATGAGAAAAAGGTATTTCCTATTTTATTATCGGAAGTCCAGTTCAGCGTCACAAACTTTTTTCACACCAGAGGTCTCTTAACAATATTTATAGTATAGAGCGAAAAAAAAAAAAAAGATTCTTTTTTCCTTAGTTTATTTGATCAAACAAAAAAGCAACCTTGGGATTGCTGAATGACAGACAAATCACAGACAAAAAAATATAATAAATATAGAAAGCAACGGAGCCATCATAGTATTTTTGAATTCCTCCGAAAAGAAGGGTGGTAAGTTGATCATTTACCGATCGGGGTCTGATCGATCCTATTTTTTTGAAGGTAAGGGTCAATTTTATTGTAGAGCCGTATGCAATGCATAATGCCCGTACGGTTGTTCGATTCTATCTTTTTTCTTGTTATTCTTTATCTTTCTTTTATCTTCCCCTCATCATGCGAAATAGAGAAACCTTTTTTTTCTTATATCATCAGGGTAATGATCCATCAACCCGCTGGTTCTTTTTCTGAAGTAGCAACGGGAGAATTCATCCTGGAAGTGGGAGAACTGCTGAAACTACGTGAAACCCTGACAAGGGTTTATGTACAAAGAACGGGGAAACCCTTCTGGGTTGTATCCGAAGACATGGAAAGAGATATTTTTATGTCAGCAACAGAGGCCCAAGCTTATGGAATTGTTGATCTTGTAGCGGTTGAATGACAATAAATAGCCTTAGTTTCGCGTCAATTCGTGATTTAAAATAAACCCTGTC